TGAATAACTTAGTAAAATGGATATGACTGCTATGGATGGTCCGATACTGAATAAACGAGTATCCCCTCTAGATGGAAAAAGATTCTCTTTGAAAAGTAGTTTTACCCCATCTGCTAGAGCTTGAAGAATTCCCAAGGGGCCGGCGTATTCAGGTCCAATACGTTGTTGTATCCCTGCAGATATTTCTCTTTCTAACCAAACAATTACTAGTACACCTAGTGTGATTCCTAATACAAGAGTCAAAATAGGGACAAGCACCCATATGATCCCATAGACTTCTTTTAAGAATTCCAATCTGGAAAACGAATGGATGGCTTGTAGTTCTGTTGTATTATCAATTATCATTTCAACGATCAACTTCTCCCATAATGATATCTATACTACCTAGTATCGTCATAATATCAGCCAATTTCATTCTTTTAACTAACTGAGGCAGAATTTGCAAGTTGATAAAACCCGGTGGGCGGATTTTCCATCTCCAAGGAAAAACACTCTGATCTCCTATCAGAAAAATTCCCAATTCTCCTTTTGGTGCTTCGACTCTTACATAAAGTTCTTGTTTGGACAATTCAAAAGTTGGAGAAGGTTTTTTACTAATAAATCGATATTCAAAATCATTCCATTCAGTATCTTTTACTCTATCAAAGCGTCGGATTTCTAAATTCTCAAAGGGCCCCCCTGGAATTCCTTCCAGAGCCTGTTGGATAATTTTTATGGATTCTGTCATTTCACTGATTCGTACTAAATAACGAGCTAATGAATCCCCTTCTTTTTGCCATTGAACCTCCCAATCAAATTCGTCGTAACACTCATAATGATCAACTTTACGAAGGTCCCATTGTATTCCGGAAGCTCGTAGCATTGGTCCTGATAAACCCCAATTTAGTGCTTCTTCTCCTCCAATAATGCCTACGCCCTCAACTCGTTCTAAAAAAATAGGATTCCGTGTAATAAGCTTTTGATATTCAGCAACCCCTGTTAAAAAATAATCACAAAAATCCAAACATTTATCTATCCATCCATGAGGTAGATCAGCAGCTATTCCTCCGATACGAAAATAATTATGCATCATTCGCATACCGGTGGCAGCTTCGAATAGGTCATATATCAATTCTCGTTCTCGAAAAATATAGAAGAAAGGGGTCTGTGCCCCAATATCTGCCATAAAAGGGCCAAGCCATAACAAATGAGAAGCTATACGACTCAACTCCAACATAATGGCTCTGATATAGCTAGCCCTTTTAGGTACTTGAATATTGCCTAGTTGTTCGGGTCCATTTACGGTTATTACTTCTGTGAACATAGTAGCTAAATAATCCCAACGTGTTACATAAGGCAAATATTGTATAATTGTTCGGTTTTCCGCAATTTTCTCCATTCCTCTGTGTAAATAACCCAATATTGGTTCACAGTCAATAACATCTTCACCATCGAGAGTAACGATAAGTCGAAGAACACCATGCATTGATGGGTGGTGAGGACCCATATTGACTATCATGAGGTCTTTTCTTGTAGTTGGTGCAATCATAAGTTTTTTACCGAGTCATTCTTCCATGAATTGCTGAAAGTAAAAAGAAGTTCATCAAAATTGAAACGCAGAAGTTCAAATGATATCACTCTTTAAATTAACGAGTTTTTGTCTCTCGAATATCCAACCGATCAATTAATTCTTTATAACGTACTCTATTTTTTTTTGACAAATAAGCCAGTAATCGTTGACGTTTTCCCAAAATTTTTCGCAAACCTCTCTGAGATGAATAGTCTTTTTTGTGCAATTCCAAATGTGAAGTAAGTCTCCTTATCTTAGTGGTGAAACTGAATACTTGAAATTCAACAGACCCTCTGTTTTCTTCATTTTCTTTTTGAGAAATAACCGAAATGAATGAATTTTTTACCATAAAAAAAAGCCTCCTCTCCCTTTTTACAGATATGGATTTTACCGATCAGTAATAATAATGTCATTCATTTTAATGTGGTATATACAATAATCTAATTCAAATTTCTTTATGAACTCCTAATTTTATCAATTCAAATGAATCAATCCAATTTAAAATTAGATTTAGATAGGGAGAGAAAAGGATTGGCACATTTTCGTATTCACAAAAGCGAAGAATTTAGACCTAAAATGAAGAGGGTTCTGTTGATTCATTTCTAGATCGAATTGATACATTATTCATTTAGTATTGGATATTTAGAATGAAATGTAAGACAGGACGTGTGATGTGTGTATTTATTTGCTTTCATATATCCTATATAGTAGAGGATATATAGGAAAAATAGACTATCAACGAATTTTCAATCGTGGATACAAATGTATCCTTAACATACTGAAACGACTGCCATTATTGGTATCAAACCAATAGCGATTCATACAAGCTAAATCTTCTAATCGATAATTAGGCCAAAGAAAGAACTTCAATTTCATTAATTGATTTGTCTCTCTATCAAGGTGATTACTGTCACCTAGAACTTGGCTGCTATTCTTTTCGTTGCAAAATACAGGATTTCCATCTACATCATTCCTATTCTTTGAATTGAAAGAAATTAGAATTCTTAATTTTCTACGACGCCTAAATGAGAAAATATTTTCAGGAACAAGCAAATCCAAATGATTTTTGTCTCTATTTCTTGTTATTCTTTCATGTGGTGGAATAGATTCATCAAAATTATTCTTAGCAACATATCTTTGCTCTCGGTATCTTTGATTAGTTTGGTGCTTACTCTTATGAACCAACAAAATACCGATGGTTTGATACATAATAAACTGTCCGTCGTTTTTTACAGACAGACGAATGGGTTCGATAATAAACATTCCCCTTTTCATCAATCCTGGAAGAGTTAAATCCTTCTGAATCAGCATTATATCCAAACTCATTTCTCCCCTTTGAATCGAGGATATAGAAATTTTTCTTGGATCTATTAGTCTAAGCAGTAAACAATATACCTTAACATTATTGACCAGTCTTTGATTAAAAGTAGCGTCCCATTTCAATTGAAAAAGCAAATAACGTTTCAGGAACAAATCTAGTTCTGCTTCCACCTTACTTTTGTATTGTTTTTTCTTTTTACCTTTTTTCATGTCCGATCTCGCATAATCTTCTTCAATATCTTTTTGTTGGTTTGAAAGAACGGATCCAAGATCCCCTTGGCTTGTGGTTTTTTTTTCTTCTTGATTTCGATTCTTTATTTTTTTATTCGATGGTATCAAAAAACTTCCCTTTTGCTTTTCATTAATCTTTTGATTTTGATTACTATTTTTATTTCTATTCAAATATAAAAGAAGTAATTTTCTCCAAGATTTCGTTTTATATGTATTATAAAGTAACAAAAATTCTGGGAAGAACAAAAGTTCCAGATTCAATATGGGACGCTTTAGTCTTTTTTCATTCATCCCCATCCAATCAAAAAAGACTTTTGGGAAGTTTGGTAAATTCATTTCTGGAATCATAAGATAAAAAATCTTTTTTTTATCAATTATTTGATAATTATTAGTAACAATCTGAGTATTTTGATTACTATTGGCATCGATCGTGATCCAGGCCTCAATATCGACTTTTTGTCTAAGATCAAAATTGATCATTTTCCAATTCAAATATTTCCTATCGAGAGTTTTTTCCATATATAGAATATCGCCCTTTCCTAGATAATTATTGATAGGGATACTCCTCAGCATATCAAAAAAAGTGTCTTTATATGTGTTGTAATTATAAGAAATCTCTTGATTCTTATTTCCTTCAAACGGCGATCTCGAAATAAATGAGTCCTTTTTATTTTCAGAATTAATAGATTTATATGATAAAAGATCATATTTATAGTATTTTGGAAAATTATCTTTTTGATTCAATAATGAATAGACTTCCAAAATATTTTCTTTTTTGGAATCAATTAATTGGTCTTTTTCATATAAATTCCATTTGCTGAAATTTTTCCTTTTAACCATACGACGTTGATAAACTCTATTCCGCCATTGTTGTGGTATTAATCTAGACCATCTGATCTGAGATAAATCGTATTGAGAATGCCCTCTTAACCAGTTTTTCCATTGATTCATTTCAGAACTCGGAAGTCTGTTATCCCTTAATTTAGAATGAGCTATTCCTTGTGTTTCAAAAGAATCCTTTATTTCAGGCTTAAGAAAAAAAGGGATTCCTTGATATTGAAGGAATGATTTTAATTTATACAAGTTAATAACTTGGGTTTGTGATAATTTGTAAAATACATATGCTTGTGATAAGTACGATAAGTCATAAAAAATATGTGAATTTGTCTGACTATTACTAATATTATAAAGTGACTTTTTTATAGTCGAAATAAACTCAATTGGATTTTGATTTTTTTTATTAATTATTTCTTGACTTGTTTCATTATTGTAAATGGATTTATTCATAATTTTTTTTGTTGATTCAAGAAATAATTTTCTCTTTATTCTGGGAATATTAATGATAGATAAAAATATATTTGTGTAGATTCTTTCAATTAAAAATTTAAAAACAAAAGGTAATTTAGAGATTAATCGAGCATTTCTTCTTTTTAATATTTGCCATTTTTCTAATCTTTTAGCATTATAACTTGTTTTGTTAAGACTAATATTTATTTCTGGAGTTACTTTTTTTTTCTCTTTTGTAATTCTTTCTATTTGATTTCTAATTGTATTTGTTTTATCAGTCAGATCCTTCATTTTTTTTTCTGTCAATGAAGAATTTGTCCAACCTGGAGATGCAATTTGACTAAATGACTCATGAATCATCTGATTGCTGATTATGGGATCTCTTTCTTTTTTAGTTTCACTCAAGTCATATACTTCTACTTCTCTTGATCGAAATAAGAGAATTGGATTCACTTTTAAGAGTTCTTTTCTTATTTTTTTTAAAAAAACGACACTTTTGATAACCCATTTTTTTGTTTCTTTTGAAACTTTTCGAAGTAATTTTATTTTTCCTTTTAAAATTTTTAGAAGTAGAAAATATTTCTTTTTGAATTTTCCAATTTTTTTTTCGAGT